CTTGCATGTGTAAGTTTACTAGTAACTAATAGAAAGGCCAGGACCAAACCTATGTGTTTATGGAGTAAGGTGACTCATCTAGGCATTTTCAGTGCCTTGCTTTAATATTAAGCTACATTAACCTATGTAATGGAGTGGCCTACTTGAGGCCATATTTACAGATCTAGGGAGATGTCTGTCTAAGGAAGGCGAATCTTTAAAGTAAGGGGGTGCGACCTTACGGGTGGTAGGAATTGTAATGTTTGTTTCGGAGTGCTGTTAAGTCTATTTATTCTATGGTGTTACTATTCTTGTTTTTGGGGTTTGGCAAGAAATGTTGTTAGTACCCATAGTTGGGGCTTAACGGGGGGTAAGGGGGGTTTGCGGAATAAAAATTTTTAGTATGACATGGTTTGGGTACACGTGCACACGTGCACACGTGCACACGTGCACACGTGCACACGTGCACACGTGCACACGTGCACACGTGCACACGTGCACACGTGCACACGTGCACACGTGTAATATAAGAGTAACATTGTTATGTCCTTAGATCATTAATTCTTATGTCTTCAGAACATTAACCTGATAGTCCTGTCTCCTCATTATGCGGAGGTAGGGTCTGCACTTTAAGTCCAGCTTGACTTTATGTGCCGGGTCGGGGCCTTTGACGGCCAATGTTGAGTCCAAGCATCCCCTAAAAATTAAAAATACCAAGGGCATGGCATCACAGTTATGCCGCGGCATGGGCTGATTAGTAATTATCCCATCGAGATGTCTTATTTAAGGGGAACGAGTGGGCGATTATTAGCCCTGTTGTGCCTGAAGTAAGAACCAGATGCCGTTTACATTTCGCTTTAGAAACCCCCACATTTTGTGGGCATAGGTCAAGGGGGGATGTACTGTTGGGCGGGTTGTTGGTTTCACGGAGGTAGTCAAATCATGGTATTATGGTTGGTTTGTGGATAGCCGTATTGTCGTGAATTTTATAAATTCTAATGGGGTATGTACGATTACACATTCTATGTATTATGTAATATCAATGTTAGCATGTACCTGCTTGATATTCATGTGGGGGACAATTTTATGTACAATCATACATATAATGTATTATGTAATGTTAATGTTAGTATGTACTTGTTTAATATTCATGTGGGAAATAATTTTATGTACAATTATACATATAATGTATTATGTAATGTTAATGTTAGTATGTACTTGTTTAATATTCATGTGGGAAATAATTTTATGTACAATTATACATATAATGTATTATGTAATGTTAATGTTAGTATGTACTTGTTTAATATTCATGTGGGAAATAATTTTATGTACAATTATACATGTAATGTATTATGTAATGTTAATGTTAGTATGTACTTGTTTAATATTCATGTGGGAAATAATTTTATATTTGTAATGTAGTACATGTTAATGTTTGTAGCCTAAAAGTCTGTTATATGTCTAAAGTAGATTGGTGTAAGAAGAGGAAATTTTAGGGGGTTTTTAAGTGAGCAGGTGAGTTTTGCAAGAGGTAGTTTAATTAGAATATCAGCTTTGGGTGTTGATGGTGGGGCATGAGCTCTTCTCTTGAGTCTTTGGGGGAATTATTTTTTCCCCTTCTCTGGTTTACAAGACCAGTATAATCAGTATACTACATAGACTCTTCATTTTAATAGGTAGTTTTCTACAAGACTAGTAAGTGGTATTAGGATGATGATAATAGAGAAGTAGAGGATTGATGCAAGTTGTCCGATAATTACATATGGATGCTCAACAGGTTGACCTCCGATTCATGTCAAGGTCAATAAGTCTGCTACTAATAGTCAGAATAGGCATTGGCTTAGGGGGCGAAAGATTATGCTGCGTTGTTTAGACGTGTGAAGTAGAGGGATGATGGCTAGAATAAGGATTGAGAGAACTAGGGCTAACACCCCTCCCAGTTTGTTGGGGATTGATCGAAGAATTGCATATGCAAATAGGAAGTATCATTCTGGTTTGATGTGGGGTGGGGTGTTTAGTGGGTTCGCTGGTATGTAATTATCGGGGTCTCCTAACATGTCTGGGGAAAATAGTACTAGTACTAGCAGGGCTATAATTATTAGTAGAAGGCCAAGAATGTCTTTGATCGTATAGTAAGGGTGAAAGGGAATCATGTCTATGTTAGAAGGGATTCCTGTTGGATTATTAGATCCTGTCTCATGGAGGAATAAAAGGTGTACTATGACCATGGCGGCGATGATAAACGGAAGTAGGAAGTGGAAGGCAAAAAATCGAGTTAGGGTGGCCTTATCAACAGAGAAGCCGCCTCAGATTCATTCCACAAGGTCTGTGCCAATATAGGGGATTGCGGAAAGTAGATTAGTAATCACGGTTGCACCTCAAAAGGATATTTGGCCTCATGGGAGTACGTATCCTATGAAGGCTGTAGCTATTACAGCGAATAGAAGGATAATTCCGATGTTTCAGGTTTCTGTGTATATGTAGGAGCCGTAATAGAGGCCTCGTCCTACGTGAATATACAGGCAGATAAAGAATATAGAAGCTCCGTTTGCGTGTAGGTAGCGCAGGACTCAGCCGTAATTTACGTCTCGACAGATATGAGTTACAGAGTTGAAAGCTGTTGCGGTGTCTGATGTGTAGTGTATAGCTAGGAATAGTCCTGTTAGGATTTGTAGTGCTAAGCAGATTCCTAAAAGAGATCCGAAATTTCATCATGATGAGATGTTTGATGGGGCAGGTAGGTCAATGAATGAGCTATTAACGATTTTTAACAGAGGGTGGGATTTTCGGATGTTGGTCATTTAGTTTGTTCTTGTAGTTGAAATACAACGGTGATTTTTCGTATCACTAGTCGTGGATGTAATCCATGCAGGAATAATGTTAGTTTATACTGTATCTATTTTAAGTATTATTTTTGTAATTGGTTTTGTAGGGTTTTCTTCTAAGCCTTCTCCTATTTATGGGGGAGTTGGGTTAATCGTAAGTGGTGGAGTTGGTTGTGGAATTGTTGTGAGTTTTGGTGGATCATTTTTGGGACTTATGGTATTTTTAATTTATTTGGGAGGAATATTGGTGGTTTTTGGGTATACAACGGCTATGGCTACGGAGCAATACCCTGAAGCTTGGACTTCTAATATAGTAGTATTGGGGTCATTTATTGTTGGTTTGGTTATAGAGTTCATGTTGGTTTTATATGTGTTAGTTGGAGAGAAGTTGGAGATAGCTCCTGGGTTTAATAATATTGGAGATTGGGCGGTGCATGCTGAGGGTGATTTTGGAGTATTTACTGAAGAGTCTGTAGGAGTTGCTGCGCTATACAGCTATGGTAGTTGACTAGTAGTCGTTACTGGTTGGTCTTTGCTCATTGGTGTAGTAGTTATTTTGGAGATTACGCGGGGAAGTTAAGTATGATGAGAACTGCGGCTATAGTGACTAGGAAGGAGAGGAAATACATTTTAATCAATCCCTTTTGGCTGGACACTATGATTGAAGAATTTTGTTGGATTTTGGTAATTAATTTTGGCAGCACATTTTCTAGTCAAATTAGATCGAGCAGTATAGTAGCTGATTTTTGACTCATAGTTAGGCTTGTTAGGGGATTTAAGCGATGTATGGTAAGTGGAAAGTACCCTAGTATAGTCGAGAATTTAAATGCAGTTGAAGGATATTTGTGTTTTAGCTTATAAGTTATGTAGTTGAGTTCTAGGCCTATGGTGAAGCCTGCTAAAGTTACTACTAGGGCGGTTAATTTTAAATATAGTGGTATAGTTATTTGAGGTACAGTTGAGGGTGTGATGTTATTGGAGATTAGGAATCCAGCGAAAATACTACCAACTAGCAGACGTGTAATAGGGTTTATTAGTGAGGGGTTGTTTTCATTAATTAGGATTAGAGAGGGAAATCGTGGTTTTCCAAGTAATGCGAAAAAGATAATTCGAGTACTGTAGACGGCTGTTAGTGAGGTGGCAACTAGTGTAGTTAGTAGGGCTCAGGCGTTTGTATAAGATGTATTTACGGTTTCAATGATTAGGTCTTTTGAGTAGAATCCTGTGAGGAAAGGTATCCCTGTTAGTGCAAGGCTGCCAATAATTAAAGCAGTAGTTGTAAAAGGCAAAGACTTAAACAGTCCTCCTATTTTTCGAATGTCTTGTTCATCATTTAGGCTGTGAATAATAGAGCCGGAGCATAGGAATAGTATTGCTTTAAAGAATGCATGTGTACAAATATGAAGGAATGCAAGGTGTGGCTGGTTGATGCCAATTGTCACTATTATTAGGCCTAATTGGCTTGAAGTAGAAAAAGCTACAATTTTTTTAATATCATTCTGGGTAAGTGCGCAGATAGCTGTAAATAAGGTAGTGATTGCTCCTAGACATAGGGCTAGTGATTGAATTATTTTATTATTCTCTATCATAGGGTAGAATCGGATAAGCAGGAAAATACCTGCAACTACCATTGTGCTAGAGTGCAGTAGGGCTGAGACTGGTGTGGGTCCTTCTATAGCGGAGGGTAGTCATGGATGTAGTCCAAATTGGGCTGATTTTCCTGTGGCGGCTAGTAATAGACCTATTAGAGGCAGGGTAGTGTCTTTTAGGCTCAGTATAAAGATTTGTTGAAGTTCCCATGAGTTAGAATTTATTATAAATCATGCTATAGATAGGATAAATCCGATGTCTCCAATGCGGTTATATAGGATTGCCTGCAATGCAGCAGTATTAGCGTCTGTTCGGCCATATCACCAGCCGATTAGTAAAAAGGACATGATGCCAACTCCTTCCCATCCCACGAAAAGTTGGAAGATGTTGTTAGCTGTGACTAGGATTAGTATAGTAATAAGAAATATTAGTAAGTATTTAAAAAATCGGTCAATGTTAGGGTCCAGGTGCATATATCATATTGAAAACTCTATGATAGATCAAGTGATAAATAGAGCTACGGGTACGAATATTATAGAGAAGAAATCTAGTTTGAGGCTAATAGATAATTTTATGGTCTGGATTGTTATTCAATGTCAGTTTGAGATTATTATTTCTTGTCCTGACTGAATAAATATAATAGTAGGGATTATGCTGATAATGAAAGAGTAGGAGATTATTGTTTTAATGTACTCAGGGTAAGAATGGAGGTTGGAGTTTTTGTTAGGGGCGGATACAAGGGGCAATACAAGGACAGTTAACGATAATAATATTAAGGTAGAAAATAGGTTTATAACTTTTACTTGGAGTTGCACCAAATTTTTGGTTCCTAAGACCAATGGATTACTTCTATCCTTTAAAAGTTTGAAAAAGCCGCATTTTTAAGTACGGAGGCATGAGTTAGCAGTTCTTGCATTCTTTTTCGGTAAATAAGAATTTTATGCTTCTATTGTTAGATTCACAATCTAATGTTTTTATTAAACTATATTTACAGTACATAGTTCCTAGAATGATTTTGGGGTTAATTATTAATAGTAATAGGGGTATGAGATGTAGCGATATTAGAGTGTTTTCTCGAGTATAAGAAGGTTTAATGTTGTGAATATGGTATGTGTACTTTCCTCGTTGAGTTATAATTAGTATGTAGAGTGAGTATAGGGCAGTAATAACGATATTAACTCCCAACAGGGCAATAGAGAGGTTGGATCATGAGAATATGGCCACGGTTACAAATAGTTCTCCAACTAGATTAATAGATGGTGGTAGGGCTAGGTTTGTTAAACTTGCTAGAAGTCATCAGGCTGCCATTAGAGGAAGAATTGTTTGTAAGCCTCGGGCTAGGACCATGGTTCGGCTGTGAGTTCGTTCATAATTAGAGTTTGCTAGGCAGAATAGTAATGAGGATGTTAGACCATGGGCAATTATTAGTGCCGTGGCCCCCATAAATCCTCAGGGGCTTTGAATTAGAATTGCTATAATTACAAGTGCTATGTGGCTGACAGATGAGTATGCGATTAGTGATTTTAGGTCTGTTTGACGTAGGCAAATAGAGCTGGTTATAATTATACCCCATAGGGACAGTATCATGAAGGGGTACGCTATAAAATTTGCAGTTGGGTCAAGTAGTATGGTAATACGCAATATTCCGTATCCTCCTAGTTTCAGTAAAACTGCTGCCAGGACTATTGATCCTGCGATTGGTGCTTCAACATGGGCTTTTGGTAATCACAAGTGAAGGCCATATAGAGGCATTTTTACCAGGAACGCTAATATAAATGCTAACCATAAGAGGGAATTGCCTCAAATATAAGTTGCTGGTTTAGTTAGGTATTGGATTAATAGTATATTTAGTGAGCCTAGGGTAATTTGGGTGTAGATAAGGGCGACTAGGAGGGGTAGTGATCCAGCTAAAGTATAGAAAAGAAAGTAAATTCCGGCGCTTAGTCGTTCTGTTTGACCTCCTCACCGGGTGATAATAATTAGAGTTGGCACTAATGTTGCTTCAAACAGAATATAAAATATAATTAGTTCAGTAGCGGAGAAAGTTATGATTAGAAAGATTTGAAGTAAAATCATTATGGTAATATATAGTTTTTTTCGTGTAAGGGATTCTTTGGCTATGTGGTATTGGCTGGCAATAATTATAAGTGGCAGGAGCCAGGTTGTTAGCATTAGCAGAGGAGTTGATAGTGAGTCAGAGAAGAATAGTATAGATAGGTTCAAGCTATTGTCGCAGGATTGATTTATTAGAGGCAAGCACATTATACTGATCATCAGGCTGTAGACTGTTGAGTTAATTCATACTATGTTGTTTTTTGATAACCATGTCAGTGGGATTAGCATAATGGTGGGGATGATAATTTTTAACATTGAAGAAGATTAAGGTTTTGTACGTAGTCAATCCCGTATGTATTGGACACAGCCACTAAGAGTGATAGTCCAAGGGCTGCTTCACAGGCTGCAAATACCAAGAGAATAATAGGTATTATGCTAGCTAGGGTTGTGTGGGTAATAAGAATTGTTATAGTAGCGAGGACAAATAGGGACAGTATTATCCCTTCTAGGCACAAGAGTGAAGATATTAAATGAGATCGATACATGAGTAGGCCTAGAAGAGATGTGATAAACGCTAGTAGAATATTCATGTGGGTTAGAGACATAATGATAATTATGAATTTAATCACAATCTAATGAGTCGAAATCATTTATTTTATATTAAACTAATTATCATATTCTGATCACTCTAGGCCCTTTTGAGTCCATTCGTAAGCCAGGCTAATGACTAGTAGAGAAATGAGAAACAGGGACATGAATAATATGGTTGTTAGCTTGTCAGTTTGGGAGGCTCATGGGAGGGGCAATAGAAGTGCAATTTCGAGGTCGAAAAGTAAGAAGGTAATTGCTACTAGAAAAAATTTTATTGAGAAGGGAAGGCGGGCTGAGCCTATGGGATCAAAACCGCATTCATATGGGCTTGATTTTTCGGCATATGTATTTATTTGGGGAAGTCAAAATGCGATTGTAACGAGTAGCGAGGCTAGAAAGGTGTTAACGATTAGGGTGAGGAGGAAATTTATTATTCTTTCTTGGAGTTTTACCAAGGCTAGCTAATTGGAAGTTAGCTGTACTGGTCAATACTAAAAGAATAGGATCCTCATCAATAAATAGAGACGTATAGGAATAGTCATACTACATCCACAAAGTGCCAGTATCAGGCTGCGGCCTCAAATCCAAAGTGGTGGTTGGATGTAAAGTGATAATTTAATTGTCGCAAGAAACACACAATAAGAAATGTTGAGCCAATAATTACATGAAGGCCATGGAATCCTGTGGCTATAAAAAAAGTAGATCCATAGATGCCGTCAGAAATTGTAAATGGTGTTTCGTAATATTCAGAGGCTTGTAAAAATGTGAAATACAAGCCTAGAAGAATAGTAATTAGTAGTGCTTGCATTATATGTATGCGATTTCCTTCTATTAGGCTATGGTGAGCTCAGGTAATGGATACTCCTGAGGCCAGTAGGACTGATGTGTTTAAAAGCGGGACTTCTATTGGATTAAGAGGAGTAATTCCTGCTGGAGGCCAATAGCCCCCTAGTTCAGGTGTAGGGGCTAGACTTGAATGGTAAAAGGCTCAGAAAAATCCAGAAAAGAAGAATACTTCTGATAAGATAAATAAGATTATTCCATAACGGAGGCCTTTTTGTACAATTGGTGTGTGATGTCCTTGGAATGTGCTTTCTCGGACGACGTCTCGTCATCATTGGTATATTGTTAGTACATTAGTAGTTAGACCTAATAGTAGGAGAAGTAGGGAGTTAAAGTGGAACCATATAACTAGTCCGGATGTTAGAAGGAGAGCGGACAGAGCTCCCGTTAATGGTCAAGGGCTTGGGTTGACTATATGATATGCATGTGTTTGGTGGGTCATTAGGCATTATCATGTAGATACAGACTTACTAGTAGGGTGAAGACATATGCTTGAATTAGAGCAACAGCAAATTCTAACACTGTTAGTAGGATTAGGATAATAAACGTAACAAAAGCAGTAGTTATACTGATGCTTATTAGTGCCAGAGTAGCCCCGCCGATTAGGTGGATAAGTAGATGCCCTGCAGTAATATTTGCTGTAAGTCGTACTGCTAATGCTATTGGTTGAATAAATAGGCTAATTGTTTCAATAATGATTAATATTGGGATAAGGGGTAGCGGAGTCCCTTGAGGCAGGAAATGTGCTAGGGATGCTTTTGTTTTATGGCGGAAACCTAAGATAACTGTCCCTGCTCAAAGAGGAATAGCTATACCTAAGTTTATTGATAGCTGAGTGGTTGGAGTGAAGGAGTGAGGTAAAAGGCCTAGTAAATTTGTTGAGCCGATAAATATAATAAGTGAAATTAATATAAGTGTTCAAGTTTGTCCTTTTTTACTATGAATAGCTATTATTTGTTTTGTTGTAACGCGGATTAGTCATTGTTGAATTGAAATTAAGCGATTGTTGACAAGTCGTGCTGTTGATGGGAATAGTAAACTTGGGAATATGATAATAAGTATGACAATAGGTAGTCCTATTATCGTAGGGGTAATGAAAGAGGCAAATAGATTTTCGTTCATTTAACTTCTCAAGGGGTTGAGTGCTTCTGCGACTTGGTCGTCAAAGGTTCAGGGCTGTTGTAATAATAGTGCTTTGAAATTTTTAGTTGAAACATAATAAATAGTGTAATAATCATTGAGACAATTGTAATAAATCATGTTGATGTATCTAATTGTGGCATATCATTAAGAGAAGGTTAAAACTTCTAATCTCTAACTTAAAAGGTTAGTGCTAGTTTAGCTTCTTAATGAAGTTATAATATTGATGAGGATCATTTTTCAAAGTGTTTTAGAGGGATTATTTCAAGTACAATAGGCATGAAGCTATGATTGGATCCACAAATTTCAGAACACTGTCCGTAATATAGACCAGGTCGAGTTGCAAGTAAGGTTGTTTGATTTAAACGACCAGGAATGGCGTCAGTTTTTAATCCTAGGGAAGGAACGGCTCAGGAGTGCAGCACATCTTCTGATGAGATTAGTATTCGAATTGTTAGCTCAGCTGGTAATACAACCCGGTTATCGACTTCTAAGAGGCGAAGTTGACCTGGACTTAATTCCGAAGTGGGTACTATGTAGGAGTCAAATACTAAGTCTTCATAGTCTGTGTACTCGTAGCTTCAGTATCATTGATGGCCCAGGGTCTTGATGGTTAAAGAAGGGTTATTAATTTCGTCTATTATGTAGAGAATTCGTAGCGATGGTAGAGCGATTATAATTAGGATAATAGCTGGCAAAATAGTCCAAATCGTCTCTACTTCTTGCGCATCTATGGTACTAGTATGGGTCAGAGTGGTTGTAAGTATTGATGAAATAATATATAGTACAAGGGAGCTAATTAAGAATACGATCATTAGAGCGTGATCATGGAAACTTAATAGTTCCTCTATAATGGGAGATGTTGCATCTTGAAATCCTAGTTGAAAGGGGTATGCCATAAAGATATACAGGGGTTTCGCCTGTAACTTAACTTTGACAAAGTTATGTAAATTTTACTAATATCTTGTTAATTGAGAAAGTCATAGAGGTTATGGTATTGGCTTGAAACCAGTTTTAGGGGGTTCGAATCCCTCCTTTCTTAAATACGGGGCGCTACTTAGGATTAACGTAAGTGGGCTCTTCGAAAGTATGGTAAGGGGGAGGGCATCCGTGGAGCCATTCTAGATTTGTTGATGGTAGTTCTACTACTGATACTTCTCGCTTAGATGCGAATGCTTCTCATACTATAAAAATTATTAGAATTACAGCGGTCAATGAGATGAATGAGCCTATGGAAGATACAGTATTTCAGGTAGTGTAGGCGTCTGGGTAGTCCGAGTAGCGTCGGGGCATGCCTGATAACCCTAGGAAATGTTGTGGGAAAAAAGTTATATTTACCCCCACGAATATAATGAGAAAATGAATTTTTGCCCAAGTTTGGCTTATTGTGTAGCCTGAAAATAGGGGAAATCAGTGAATGAAGCCTCCCATGATAGCAAACACTGCTCCTATAGATAGAACATAGTGAAAGTGAGCTACTACGTAGTAGGTATCGTGAAGAACGATATCAAGAGAAGAATTAGCGAGAACGATTCCCGTCAAGCCGCCCACGGTAAATAGAAAGATAAACCCCAGGGCTCACAGTATAGCGGGGGATCATTTAATATTGCCTCCATGAAGAGTGGCTAGCCAACTAAAGACCTTAACTCCAGTGGGGATAGCAATAATTATAGTAGCAGATGTGAAGTAGGCTCGGGTATCTACATCTATTCCTACTGTGAATATATGGTGGGCTCATACGATAAATCCTAAGAATCCGATAGATATTATAGCTCACACCATACCCATATACCCGAAAGGTTCTTTTTTCCCTGAATAGTATGTGACAATATGAGAGATAATTCCGAATCCGGGTAGAATTAAAATATACACTTCAGGATGTCCAAAAAATCAAAATAAATGTTGGTACAGAATCGGATCTCCTCCCCCAGCAGGGTCAAAAAAAGTAGTATTTAAATTCCGATCTGTTAGTAGCATTGTAATTCCAGCAGCTAAGACTGGGAGAGAGAGAAGAAGTAGTACAGCTGTAATTAAGACGGATCAAACAAATAAAGGTGTCTGGTATTGAGAAAGAGCGGGTGGTTTTATATTAATAATAGTAGTAATAAAGTTAATTGCCCCTAAAATTGAAGATACACCTGCCAGGTGGAGGGAGAAGATAGCGAGGTCAACAGAAGCTCCAGCGTGGGCAAGGTTTCCTGCCAAGGGCGGGTAAACTGTTCAGCCAGTGCCAGCTCCTGCTTCAACTATAGATGAAGCTAGTAATAGTAGAAAAGAAGGGGGGAGTAGTCAGAAGCTTATGTTATTTATTCGAGGGAAGGCTATGTCAGGGGCGCCAATTATCAAGGGTACTAATCAATTTCCGAAGCCTCCAATTATAATGGGCATAACTATAAAAAAAATTATTACAAAAGCATGTGCGGTGACAATTACATTGTAAATCTGATCGTCTCCTAACAAGGCCCCTGGTTGACCTAGTTCCGCACGAATTAGCAGGCTTAGGGCGGTGCCTGCTATTCCAGCTCAGGCGCCAAATAATAAGTATAAAGTTCCGATATCTTTATGATTGGTTGAAAATAATCATCGATTAATGAACATAGGTAAAATGGCTGAGTAAGCATTAGACTGTAAATCTAAAGACAGAGGTAGGACTCCTCTTTTTACCAAGCCCTGTGGTGTAAAACACATTGAATTGCAAATTCAGGGAAGCAGCTTCAATCCTGCCGGGGCTTCTCCCGCCTTTTTTTATTTGCGGCGGGAGAAGTAGATTGAAGCCAGTTGATTAGGGTTTTTAGCTGTTAACTAACGTTTCATGGGTTTAAGTCCCATCAATCTAGGGAGGGCTTAGCTTAATTAAAGTGATTGATTTGCGTTCATTTGATGTAAGATAGAGTCTTGCAGTCCTTAAATGTGCAGGAGTTAAATAAATTCTATTTGCTGGAAGCTTTGAAGGCTTCTGGTCTAAGGTAACCTAAACTCCTATTCCAGAGTTATTATGATTGGGGCTAGTGGGAGTGTTAATGTTGAGATTGTGATTATAAGAGGCAGGTATATTATTTGTTTTGAATTTTTGAATTGTCATTTTATTTTTATGTTGTTTGTTGTTGGGAATATTGTTAGTGATGTAGTGTATGTAATTCGTGTGTAAAAATATAGGTTTAATAAGGCTAGGAGAGTTATTAGTGTGGGTATGAAAATATTGCTGTTTTTTGTTATTTCTTGGATAATAGCTCATTTTGGGAGAAATCCGGTTAGGGGAGGCAGGCCCCCTAAGGATAGTATAGTGGTAAGAATGAGTATAGTAATTAGTGGGAGTTTATTTCATATGTGGGATAGTGAGGTTGTTGTAGTTGCTGAGCTTAGTATTAGCAGCATGAAGGTAGTAATTGTTATTGGGATATATAAATAGAGATTCAGTAAGGTTATAGTTGGATTGTATGATAAAACAGCTAGTATTCATCCTATATGGGCAATAGATGAGTATGCTATAATTTTGCGTAATTGGGTTTGATTTAGTCCTCCTCAGCCACCGATTGCGATAGATGCGAGTGATATGATTAGGAGAAGGTTCATGTTAATGAGAGGTGTAATTATATATAAGACTGTTAAAGGTGCTAGTTTTTGTCATGTTAGTAAGATTAGACCTGATATTAATGGGATTCCTTGAGTTACTTCTGGGACTCAAAAATGAAATGGGGATAGTCCTAGTTTTATTGTAAGAGCCATTGTTATTATGATGGATGCTGTTGGATTATTTAGTTTCATAATAGACCAGTGGCCTGTGTATAGTAGATTAGTAATTGCAGCTATTATAAGAATTATGGAAGCGGTGGCTTGGGTAAGAAAATATTTTGTTGCTGCTTCTGTAGATCGTGGATTATGTTGTTTTGTTAATAGTGGAATTATAGCTAGTATGTTGATTTCAAATCCTACTCAAGTTATAAACCAGTGGGAGCTTGTTATAACGATCAGAGTGCCCGAGATTATTGTTGTTAGTACTAGTGATAGGGTCGCGGGGTTAATTAGTACGGGAAGGGTATAAACCAACATTTTCGGGGTATGGGCCCGATAGCTTAATTTAGCTGACCTTACTTAGAATATAGTGTAATATGGGTAGCACGAAGATTTTTGGATTCTTAGGAGCAGGTTCAATTCCTGTAATTCTAGAAATAAGGAGATTTAAACTCCTATGGTTTACTCTATCAAAGTAACCCTATTGTCAGGCATATTTCTTATGTTAGGGGTGGGATGCTCGCTAGAATAATTGGTAGAGTTACATGTCATATGCATATTACTAGGGTAAGTGGTAAAAAATTTTTTCATAGTAAATGTATTAGTTGATCATATCGAAATCGAGGGTAGGATGCTCGAATTCATAGAAATATCACAGTGAATAGAAGAGTTTTGGTAGCGAAGTTTGTGGTGTAGAGTTCAGGAAATATGGGGTTGTTGTATGCGCCTAGAAATAAGATAATGGTTAGGGCGTTTATTATAATGATGTTCGCATATTCTGCTAGGAAAAAGAGAGCGAATGGTCCTCCTGCGTATTCTACATTGAATCCAGATACTAGTTCTGACTCTCCCTCTGTTAAGTCAAAAGGGGCTCGGTTAGTTTCAGCTAGAGTTGAGATAAATCACATTATGGCCAGGGGCCATGAGGGGATGATCAGTCAAATATGTTCTTGTGTTGTGATTAGTGTGGTTAGTGTGAAGGATCCATTTATGAGCAAGATTGATAGGATAATAATAGCTAAGGTAACTTCATAGGAAATTGTTTGGGCTACTGCCCGTAGAGCTCCGATTAATGCGTATTTTGAATTTGATGCTCAGCCCGATCATAGAATCGCATAGACGGCTAGACTTGACAGAGCTAGTATAAATAGTATGCTTAAGTTTATATTAATTAGTGGGTGCGGTATAGGCAGTGGGATTCATATTATTAGGGCTAGGGTTAGGGCTAGGGTTGGTGCAATAATAAATAAAGTAAGGGATGATGTTAGTGGTTGTATGGGTTCTTTAGTAAATAGTTTTACTGCGTCGGCAATTGGTTGTAGTAGACCATAGGGACCTACAATGTTAGGTCCTTTTCGAAGTTGCATATAACCTAGTACTTTTCGTTCTAGTAGGGTTAAGAATGCTACGGCTAATAGGATGGGGACAATTATTGCTAGTAGGTTAATAAAATACATAGGGTTGTTAAAGAGAGGAGTTGAACCTCTGATTTTAAAAGCTTAAGTTTTATGCAATTACCGGTCTCTGCCACTTTAACTTAACCCTGTTCTTGGGTAGTGCTATTTATAGTGAGATTAAGATTAGTTCATCCGATGCATGGAGGGCGCTTATTCTAAGTAGGCCCTGTCTCTCTTGTCCTTTCGTACTGGGAGGGACTTTGAAATAGATAGAAACCGACCTGGATTTCTCCGGTCTGAACTCAGATCACGTAGGACTTTAATCGTTGAACAAACGAACGCATTAATAGCTGCTGCACCATTGGGATGTCCTGATCCAACATCGAGGTCGTAAACCCTAATTGTCGATATGGACTCTTAAATAGGATTGCGCTGTTATCCCTAGGGTAACTTGTTTCGTTGATCGTCTGAGTGACGGATCAATATGTAATAAATAATCTTGACTTGTTTGTCTTAATTGAAATTTTCTCGGGAGTTAGTTTTTATTCCGAGGTCACCCCAACCTAAATTTTCAACTCAGTAGCGGAGGGTTTATATCTGGTAGAGTTTTATTATGCTCTATGAGTTGATTAATTAAAGCTCCATAGGGTCTTCTCGTCTTATTTTTTTATTCCCGCCTCTTCACGGGAAGGTCAATTTCACTGATTAAAAGTAAGAGACAGTAAAACCCTCGTGAAGCCATTCATACAAGTCCTTATTTAGAGAACAAGTGATTATGCTACCTTTGCACGGTCAGGATACCGCGGCCGTTGAACTAAAGTCACTGGGCAGGCAGTGCCTCTAATACTTTTTATGCTAGAGGTGATGTTTTTGGTAAACAGGCGGGGTTTGTGTTTGCCGAGTTCCTTTTACTTTTTTCAATCTTTCCCGGGAAGCATACCTGTGTTGGACTAACAATATATTTAAAGTTCAATAGTTTAGTTGTACTACATATTTGTTAACTATCAGTGACTTATTCGTTCTGATATACACGCATGCGGGGAGAAATGTTTCTTGTTACTTATATCAGCATTATTGCTTCTATTTAAAAATAGAATAGTCCAGTTTTAGATCAGGAGTGTAATTATTTATAATTGAAATTAGTTTTTATCTGTTGTTGAGCTTGAACGCTATCTTGTTTGGTGGCTGCTCTTAGGCCAACTAGAGTGTTAAATAATTTTTTATTTACTCACTGACAGGGGTTGTATCCCATTTCTAAAAGGCTGTACCCTTTTAGATTATTGTTTAAACATACATTTAAATTTGTTTTTTTCTATGGTAAGTTTAAATTAGAACTAAAATTCTGTTCTGGACAACCAGCTATCACTAGGCTCGATAGGTTTATTGCCTCTACCCATTAGTCTTCTCACTATTTTGCCACATAGACGAGTTTGCTCTTTAGGCTGCTAGTGGGTAGCTCGTCTAGTTTCGGGATATATAACTTAAATTCTTTTTGCTAATGTTTTCTAGCTGAATCATTATGCAAAAGGTACAAGAGTTAATCTTTGCTTATTTTTACTTTTAAGTATCTTTCATCTTTTCCCTTGCGGTACTTTCTCTATAGCGTCAAATAGAATTTCTATCTCCTATACTTTTATTTTATAAATGTTTTATTTTAATGTCTAGGGGTAGTATTATTTAATATATTTTGAGCTAATTTTAGTCTCAAAGTGGTCAGTTTATATGAAATCTCCTAGGTGTAAACTAGGTGCTTTGTTTAAGCTACACTTTGTATTATCCAAGTGCACTTTCCAGTACACTTACCTTGTTACGACTTGTCTCCTCTCACAGATTAATATTTATATGTTATTTAGGATATGTTTAATATTTTTTATTTGAGGAGGGTGACGGGCGGTGTGTGCGTGCCTTATGGCCATATTCAATTAAGCTCTCTATTCTTAATTTACTACTAAATCCACCTTTAACTTTTGGTTTCACATAGGTTTTCGTATAAAATTTTATTTCCCAGAGTTTGGGAAATGTAGCCCATTTCTTTCCAATCCATAAGCTACACCTTGACCTAACGTTTTTATGTTAATACTTATGCTTACTTTGGCTCCTTTTTAGGGTTTGCTGAAGATGGCGGTATATAGGCTGATTTAGCAAAGATTGGTGAGGTAGATCGGGGTTTATCGATTACAGAACAGGCTCCTCTAGAGGGATGTAAGGCACCGCCAAGTCCTTTGAGTTTTAAGCTATTGCTAGTAGTACTCTGGCGAATAATTTTGTTTGTAATTTTTTATGTTTAGGGCTAAGCATAGTGGGGTATCTAATCCCAGTTTGAATCTTAGCTATCGTGCAATCAGATTTTTTTAAAATCACTTTCGTCATGTATCTTACATTAGCTAGGGCTTTTTACAGCTTAGCCAAGGTTTGATTCTATTATTGTATATTTCTAAAGCACACTTTACGCCGAGTGTCTATTAGTTCGATCTAATCGTATGACCGCGGTGGCTGGCACGAAATTTACCAGTTCTAAATAGTATAACTTAGTCAGACTTTCGTTTATTGCTTAATTTTTATCACTGCTGTTTCCCGTGGGGGTGTGGCTAAGCGAGGCGTTATGAGCTGCTTTTATAGCGTGCTTGATACCAGCTCCTTTTTACCATTGTAGGTGTCGAGGGCATTCTCACTGGAGTGGGGATTCTTGCATGTGTAAGTTTACTAGTAACTAATAGAAAGGCCAGGACCAAACCTATGTGTTTATGGAGTAAGGTGACTCATCTAGGCATTTTCAGTGCCTTGCTTTAATATTAAGCTACATTAACCTATGTAATGGAGTGGCCTACTTGAGGCCATATTTACAGATCTAGGGAGATGTCTGTCTAAGGAAGGCGAATCTTTAAAGTAAGGGGGTGCGACCTTACGGGTGGTAGGAATTGTAATGTT